ATTCTACCGAACAAGTGGCTATTTTCAACAAATCATAAAGATATTGGAATTCTCTATTTCCTATTTGGCGCATGGGCCGGGCTGGTAGGAACTTCCTTAAGACTTATTATTCGATTAGAGTTAGGTACACCAGGGACCCTAATTGGTGATGACCAAATTTACAATGTTATTGTAACTGCCCACGCTTTTATTATAATTTTCTTCATAGTTATGCCTATTATGATTGGAGGGTTCGGCAATTGGCTGGTCCCTTTAATACTTGGGGCCCCCGACATAGCATTCCCACGATTAAATAATATAAGATTTTGACTTTTACCCCCCTCTCTCACTCTTCTTCTTCTAAGAAGAGTCGTAGAAAATGGWGCAGGAACMGGATGAACAGTGTACCCCCCACTCTCATCTAATATTGCTCATAGAGGTTCTTCAGTTGACCTTGCTATTTTTAGTCTACATTTGGCAGGAATTTCTTCCATTTTAGGAGCAGTTAATTTCATCACAACCGTTATTAATATGCGACCAGCTGGTATAACACTTGATCGAATGCCATTATTTGTTTGATCAGTTGCTATTACAGCTTTACTTCTACTTTTATCCCTTCCCGTGCTAGCCGGAGCAATTACTATACTTTTAACAGACCGAAATTTAAACACCTCGTTCTTTGACCCTGCAGGAGGAGGAGACCCTGTACTTTACCAGCATTTATTTTGGTTCTTTGGGCACCCTGAAGTTTATATTTTAATCCTCCCAGGGTTTGGGATAATTTCTCATATTGTTAGTCAAGAAAGAGGGAAAAAAGAAGCTTTCGGAAGCCTAGGAATGATCTATGCTATAGTGGCAATTGGCCTCTTAGGATTTGTAGTATGGGCTCATCATATATTTACAGTTGGCATAGATGTAGATACACGAGCTTACTTTACTTCTGCAACTATAATTATTGCTGTTCCTACAGGAATTAAAATTTTTAGATGATTGGCCACACTACACGGGACACAAATAAATTTTTCTCCTTCAATACTGTGATCCCTGGGATTTGTGTTTCTTTTCACTGTAGGAGGGCTAACCGGAGTAGTTTTAGCCAATTCTTCTATTGATGTTGTACTCCATGACACCTATTATGTAGTGGCCCATTTCCACTATGTTTTATCTATAGGTGCAGTTTTTGCTATTATAGCAGGGTTTGTCCACTGATTCCCTCTTTTTACAGGCTTTTCTCTAAGAAAAAATCTTTGTAAAACCCAATTTGTAGTCATATTTATTGGTGTTAACTTAACTTTCTTTCCACAGCACTTTCTAGGTCTTAGAGGGATGCCCCGACGTTATTCTGACTATCCTGATGCGTATGCCCTATGAAACATTATTTCTTCTATAGGTTCAGTAATTTCTGTTGTAGGAGTACTTATCTTGCTTTTCATTATTTGAGAAGCATTAACTGCAAAACGTATCGTTTTATCACCTACTAGCCTATCCTCTTCCGTTGAATGACTCCAATCTATACCCCCTGCGGAACACAGTTATTCCGAACTCCCACAGCTAGCTTCTAACTTCTAATATGGCAGATTAGTGCAATGGACTTAAACCCCACATATAAAGATCTACCTTTTTTTAGAAATAGCAACCTGAAAAACTATAATACTTCAAGATAGAGCCTCCCCATTAATAGAACAATTAATTTTCTTTCATGACCATACACTTCTTGTTTTAACAGTTATTACCATCTTAGTAGGCCATCTAATAATCAGTCTTTTTTTTAACAAATTCACTCATCGCTACTTATTAGAAGGACAACTAATTGAAGTAATCTGAACTGTCCTACCAGCAATTACTTTAATTTTTATTGCCCTGCCATCCCTGCGGTTACTTTACATCCTAGATGAAACAAATAACCCACTATTAACAATTAAAACTATTGGACATCAATGATACTGATCTTATGAGTACTCAGACTTTAAGACCCTAGAATTTGATTCTTATATAATCCCCATCAATGAAATAAAAACATGAAATTTCCGCCTTTTAGATGTAGATAATCGCGTCGTAGTGCCTTTCAAGACCCAAATTCGGGTCCTAATTACTGCTGCAGATGTCCTTCACTCATGGGCTGTCCCTTCCCTAGGAGTGAAAATAGATGCCACCCCTGGCCGGTTAAATCAAACAAGATTTCTTTCTAACCGCCCCGGTCTATTTTATGGGCAATGCTCAGAGATCTGCGGAGCAAACCATAGATTTATGCCAATCGTAATCGAAAGAATTTCTCCTAGTTACTTTGTTAAATGAATTACTAAAATAATCCAAATTTCATTAGATGGCTGAAAGCAAGCAATGGTCTCTTAAACCTTGATATAGTAAACTAGCAACTACTTCTAATGAAAAATTTAGTTAACTTATAACATTAGTTTGTCAAGCTAAAATAAATACTACATATTAATTTTTAATCCCCCAAATAGCCCCATTAAATTGACTTAGACTACTATTATTTTTTATTATAATTTTTATACTAACAAATTCATTAAACTTTTATTCCTTTATTTACCAAGTCAAGACCTTATCGCCGAAACAGAGACATAAAATTAAACTAACCTGAAAATGATTATAAACCTATTTTCATCCTTTGACCCCTCTTCAAACTGACATCTTTCTATCAACTGAGTAAGAAGCCTGATGTGCCTTATTATCACCCCAACTACATTTTGATTGATTCCTTCTCGGTTTTCTTTTGTATGAATTAAAATTACACATACACTACATAAGGAATTTAAGGTTCTTTTAGGCCCTGCCTCAAAAGGAGGAACATTAATTTTTGTTTCCTTATTTTCATTTATTTTAATTAACAATTTTATAGGGCTGTTCCCATACATTTTTACTAGAACTAGGCACATAGTATTAACCTTAGGGTTAGCATTACCGCTATGATTAACATTTATATTATATGGATGAATTAATCATACAATCCACATATTTGCCCATCTTGTCCCTCAGGGGACCCCTCCTATCCTCATGCCTTTCATAGTATGCATTGAAACTATTAGAAATGTCATTCGTCCAGGTACATTGGCCATTCGGCTTTCCGCTAATATAATTGCCGGTCACTTACTAATAACACTCCTAGGTAACACAGGAACAACCTTATCAATTTATATAGTTAATATCTTAATTATTATTCAATTACTCCTCCTATTACTTGAATCCGCAGTGTCTATCATCCAATCTTACGTATTTGCCGTTCTTACTACCCTTTACTCTAGAGAAGTTAACTAATGCATAAAAACCACCCATATCACTTAGTAGATGTTAGCCCATGGCCAATCCTGGGGTCTCTTAGAGCCTTTACTGTCATAAGAGGAATTATCAAATGATTCCACTTGTTTTCTACCAATTTGCTTTGTGTCGGCTTCGCATCAATATTATTAATTATGTATCAATGATGACGTGACGTCTCTCGAGAAGGAACATTTCAAGGGTTACATACAATAAATGTAACCCTTGGGTTACGATGAGGAATAATCCTATTTATTACATCAGAAGTATTTTTTTTCATCAGATTCTTTTGAGGATTTTTCCATAACAGCCTTGCACCTTCAATTGAAATTGGTATAATCTGACCCCCTAAGGGGATTCACCCCTTCAACCCAATTCAAATTCCTCTTCTTAATACCTTAATCTTATTAACCTCAGGGCTAACTGTAACATGAGCCCATCATAGACTAATAGAAAATAACTATAAGCAAGCTCTTCAAGGGTTAATCTTAACCGTAATTTTAGGAATTTACTTTTCTATCCTTCAGGGCTACGAATACTATGAGTCCTCCTTTTCTATTTCGGATGCTGCTTACGGATCATCCTTTTTTATAGCAACAGGATTCCACGGAATTCATGTTATTATTGGAACCACCTTTTTATCAATTTGTCTTTTTCGACATTACGTTAATCATTTCTCTCAAATCCATCATTTCGGGTTTGAAGCTGCCGCATGATACTGACATTTTGTAGATGTAGTTTGACTCTTTCTTTATATTTCTGTATACTGATGAGGTAGCTAACCCTTATTTATATAGTATAAAAATTATATTTGACTTCCAATCAAAAGACCTAAATCCTTAGTATAAATAATTTTTTCCTTGACTTTGACAGGTCTAATTATCTTAATCATCACAGCTCTATTACTAATAATTGTTAACCTAATTTCAAAAAAAGCATTCTCTGATCGAGAAAAAAGATCCCCTTTTGAATGCGGGTTTGACCCTAAGTCTTCAGCACGACTGCCGTTTTCTCTTCATTTCTTTTTAATCGCAGTAATCTTTCTAATTTTCGATGTAGAAATTACACTTCTATTCCCTCTAATTATAAGTCTAAAGATAAGCAGATTAGGAAATTACACAATTGTACTTACGCTTTTTATTATTATTCTAATCTTAGGTCTTTTCCATGAATGAAATCAAGGTGCTTTAAATTGAACTTCATAGGATTATAGTTAATTATAACATTTAATTTGCAATTAAAAAGTATTGAAACTCTCAATTTATCTTAAATAAGAAGCAAAAAATTGCATTTAGTTTCGACCTAAAAGTTAGGTTATATAACCCTTATTTATTAATTGAAACCAAAGAGAGGTATATCACCGTTAATGATATCATTGAATAAATTTTCCAATTAAAGAAATATAATCAAATAAGCTTCTAACTTAATTTATAGCGTTTTTACGTTAATATTTCTATTTATATAGTTTAACATAAAACATTACATTTTCAATGTAAAATTAAATTATTTTTGTAAATACTCAAAAACTGTACAGTTTCCTTAACATCTTCAATGTCACGCTCTATATAAGCTATCCAAGTAAATTAAAATAAATATTAATAAAATAACCATTAAAATATAAAACAACTTAATATTATTCCCTAATAAAACCTGTATAAATTTTGAATTCTTAACCAAATTGTTATAAAGATTTTGGCTACCATAAAATTCTACTCATCCCTGGTCTAAAACCTTTATGTATACATCTCCTAGATATAAAGGATAAAAATTAACCCCAAATGTAGATAAAAGAGGTATGCGCCACATACCTGATATATACCTCCTTAACCCATTGTATATTAAAGATAAATTTTTATAACTTAAAGAAAACTTAGCTGTTTGGAATCCAATATATATCCCCGCCAAAATTATCAATAAAGTTATCATCTTTATAAAACCAGGCAAAATAATTACATATAAAAAATCAAATATTAATCAAGAAAGTAAACTTCCTATAAAAATAACTAAAAAGATTAAACCACCCATCCCTCGCAGTATTTTAAGCCTTCTATCCGAAAGATTATTCAAGGGGGAAAAATTCAAAGTTCCAACAAATAGATAGTAAGTTAATCGAAACCTATAACTTACAGTTAACCCAATTGAAATGTAAAAAATTACATAAACATAAATTCTTAAATAACCTATAGATATTACCTCCGCAATTAGATCCTTAGAATAAAACCCAGAAAGAAAAGGAATACCACATAAAGAAAGGTTGCAAATATTCATGAAGGTACAAGTTAAAGGCATAGAATTTACTAGACTTCCTATAAACCGAATATCCTGACAATTTAGTATCCTATGAATGACATTACCAGCACATATAAAAAGAAGGGCCTTAAATAAAGCATGAGTAAGTAGATGGAAAAAAGCTAACTTGTACCCCCCTAACGAAAGAACTATTATTATTAAACCCAACTGACTTAAAGTAGATAAAGCAATAATCTTTTTTAAATCAAACTCAAAGTTAGCCCCTAACCCAGATATAAACATAGTTATTCTCGAAATAAACAACAAAAATATTATTATCACATCTCTTACAGAATAGTTAAAACGAATTAACAAGTAGACCCCTGCAGTTACCAAAGTAGAAGAATGGACTAAAGAAGACACAGGAGTAGGGGCCGCTATAGCCGCGGGTAGCCAAGAAGAAAATGGAATTTGAGCACTCTTAGTCATAGCAGCAATAATTACTAACCTAGTAATAATCATTATATTAAAATCATTCTTTATCTCCTCCAAATAAAAAATATAATTTCATCTGCCATAATTTAATATTCAAGCAATAGACATTAATAAAGCTACATCTCCGATTCGGTTAGTTAAAGCAGTAATTATCCCCGCATTTAAAGATTTAACATTTTGATAATAAATAACTAAACAGTAAGAAACTAACCCTAACCCATCTCACCCTAACAAAATTGAAATTAAATTAGGACTAATAATTAATAAAACTATTGACAAAACGAATATTACTACAAGCAAAATAAAACGATTCAAAGTTAAATCACCATGTATATACTCATCTCTATAGAAAATAACTATTGAAGAAATAAATAATACAAATCTCATGAATAACATTGACATTCAATCAATCAAAACAGTTATTGCAATTGGTCTAGAATTAATCAATAAAACCTCAAACTCAAAGAAATAACTTAAATCACTTACCATTAATCAGATTCTAACAAAAAATAAAGACAATCTTAAAAATAAAAATACCATAAAATAACGATAACAAATATTAACAATTATCTAAAATACAATAATATATCTCTGACGCCACAAGTCAGTATTTTCATTAAACTATTTAAATATAACCATAAACATATTAATTCCCCCTTTAAAATTAAAAAATTAAGTGGCAATCAATGTAATAATAAAAGAAGATACTCCCGTACATTGCCCATTCTAAAGGGATAAAGACCAGAATAAACCCTCCCGTGCTGTCTAAAAGAATACAAATATAATGAATAAACAGCCCCAAAAAAAGATAGAAACATTAAAATTAACATATTAACTGTGTCAAAAAAAAGTACTCTGTTAATAAGCATAATTTCTCTTATTAAATTTAAGGAAGGAGGAGCAGCTATATTTGAAGAAACTAGTAAAAACCATCATAAAGAAAGTCTAGGCATTAAATTAATTAAGCCCTTATTTAAATAAAGGCTTCGCCTCATAATTCGTTCATAATTTAAATTAGCTAAACAAAACAGCCCAGAAGAACATAGCCCATGGGCAATCATTATTATTAACGCACCACTTATGCCTCAAAAATTTAAAGTTAAAATGCCTCTTACTGCTATTCCTATATGAACTACAGAAGAATAAGCAATCAAAGACTTTATATCTCTTTGCCGAATACAAATTAGAGAAATAACCAATCCTCCAATTATTCTCAACCCAATAAAAAAATAGTTAATTGTTAAACCAACTCTCGTAAAAACTACCAATAAACGTATTAAACCATACCCCCCTAGCTTTAATATAACCCCTGCTAAAATCATTGAACCTGACACAGGGGCCTCCACATGAGCCTTCGGTAATCATAAATGCACTAAAAACAAAGGAATTTTAATAAAAAAGACTATATTCATACACAAATATAGAACAATTTCTTTCAATTCCCTGTCTATAAAATAAAATTCTAAAGACCCATAAATCTTATAATAATAAAAAATCGAAATCATTATAGGTAAAGAAGCGAATAATGTATAAAAAAGTAAATAAATACCCGCTTGCAATCGTTCAGGCTGATACCCCCACCCAACAATCAGCATCAAAGTAGGAACTAAGCTTACCTCAAAAAAAATATAAAATATAAACAAGTTCAAAGAACAAAAGGCTAATAATAAGGATACTATCAACAGCACCAACACAAAAACAAACAATCCTCTCCAATTAGCCTTATAATAAATCTTCTGCCTTGCTAGAATTATCAATAAACACACTCAAAATCTTAGTAAAATTATTAAATAAGATAAAAGGTCCGCCCCTAGCCCATAAGAGATATACATATAAATATAATTAAACCTAAAATTAATTATAAAAAAAAAAGCAATTAATAATCAAGCAAACTGAACCAATCAAAAATAATTTAAAAACCCTAAAGGTAACATTAAAAATATAAAAAAAATAAACTTTATCATAATAAATTAAAACCTTGAAAATAATCATTTCCATGAGTACGAATCATAGAGACCAAAATTGATAGACCTAAGCCCCCCTCGCAAACTCTAAACGTTAAAAAAATCATAGAAAAAAAATAATCATTTCTTAATAGCCTTAAATACATAAATATGATAAAGTATAAAGATAGCACTATAAATTCAATACTTAATAATATTAAAAGCAAATGTTTACGCTTAGATCTAAATATAATCAAACCCATAAAAAATATAAATAATCCTATACAAATATATATTATCATTAGTTTTAATAATTTAATCAAAATATTGGTCTTGTAAACCAAAAATAAGTCTTACTTTTGAAACATCAAGGAAAAAGAAACCCTTTATCTTTAATCTCCAAAATTAATATTTTATTAAACTATTCCCTGACATAACACTTATTATTGTGAACACTATTATATCAGTAATTTTTATTACTCTCTCCCATCCTCTTTCCTTAGGTTTGACACTTTTAATTCAAACAGGAATCATTAGACTCCTCTCAGGTAAATTTTGTTATAACTTTTGATTCTCTTACATTCTTTTCTTAGTCATAGTTGGAGGTATACTAATTCTATTTATTTACATAACTAGAGTTGCTTCTAATGAAAAATTCACATTTAGATTTAAATCAGCACTCCCTATGCTCAGCCTTGTCTCTTGCTTAATTATACCACTAACCTTTATATTCTTTTCAGATATCAATATTACAAATAATATAACATCCTTTAAAACAGACAACTTATATATTTCTATAATTAAATATACCCTTCTCCCTTCAAGAATTACCCTAATGTTCACAATCATTTACCTTTTCATTACACTAATTGCAATTGTAAAAATTATCAACACAAAAAATGGGCCACTCCGTACAAGAAACTAATGAAAATACCCTTACGAAAAATATCCCCTGTAATTAAAATTATTAATAATTCACTTATTGATCTCCCATCCCCATCAAATATCTCTTTACTATGAAATTTTGGTTCACTACTAGGACTATGTTTAGGTATCCAAATTTTGACAGGAATCTTCCTAGCCATACACTACTGCCCTAATGTTGATATAGCATTCAATAGAGTGGTACATATCTGCCGAGACGTAAACTACGGTTGATTAATCCGAGCACTTCATGCCAATGGGGCTTCTTTCTTTTTCATTAATATTTACACTCATGTAGGACGAGGAATTTATTATAGATCTTACACCCTGACTCCCACTTGAATAGTAGGTGTAATTATTCTTTTTCTAGTAATAGCAACCGCTTTCCTGGGGTATGTATTACCATGAGGGCAAATGTCATTCTGGGGGGCCACCGTAATCACAAACCTTTTATCAGCAATCCCATACTTAGGCGCCTCAATTGTCCAATGAATTTGAGGGGGGTTTGCTGTAGACAACGCTACCTTAACCCGATTCTTTACCTTTCACTTTTTATTCCCGTTTATTGTAACCGCCATAGTTATAATTCACTTATTATTCTTACACCAGACAGGGTCAAATAACCCCCTAGGTACAAACAGAAACATTGATAAAATCCCATTCCATCCTTATTTTTCATTCAAAGACCTTATAGGGTTTATGGCTATAATTATCGCCTTAGTAACTTTATCTTTATTAAACCCTTATCTTCTTGGGGACCCTGATAATTTTACACCAGCTAACCCGCTAGTCACACCTGTCCATATTCAACCAGAATGATATTTTCTTTTTGCCTATGCCATCCTGCGATCCATTCCTAACAAACTAGGAGGGGTAATCGCCTTAATCATAAGAATCGCCATTCTAATAATCCTCCCATTCACAAATAAAAAAAACTTCATAAGAAACCAATTCTACCCTATTAACAAAACCCTTTTTTGAACAATAGTATCCGTGGTATTCCTATTAACCTGAATTGGAGCTCGCCCAGTAGAAGACCCATACATTATAACAGGACAAATTCTAACCATTATTTATTTTTTATACTATTTAATTAATCCTATCATATTTCTAAATTGAGATAAGCTCTTATATAATTAACCAATGAACTTGTATAAGTTTATACTTTGAAAGTATAGTAAAGAGATCCCAACTCTCTATTGGTTTATACTAAATTTTATTAACTATAATAAAAAGATGAATACTATCATCTTAAAATTAAAAAAAAAAATTAAATAATGTAAAGAACTAGGTAAAAATCTCTTCCAAGCCAGGTACATCAACTTATCATAACGAAAACGAGGTAAAGTCCCGCGGACTCAAACCCAAAAAAAAGACATAAAAGTCAACTTAACAAAAAATAGAAAAGAAAAAACATCTCCTCCAAGAAACATTAAAACACAAACTATTCTCATAAACAAAATTCTTGCATATTCGGCTATAAAAATTAAAGCAAACCCCCCACTTCTATACTCCACATTAAACCCAGAAACCAATTCAGACTCCCCCTCTGCAAAATCAAATGGTGTCCGGTTGGTTTCAGCTAAGCCAGAAATAATTCATATCAAACTTAAAGGAAACATAAAAAATAATAATCATACATAATCTTGTACCATTATAAAATCCAGTAAATTCATTCTAAGAACTAAAAAAATAAAAGATATTAAAATCAACGCTAGACTTACTTCATAAGAAATCGTTTGAGCGACTGCTCGCAAGCTCCCAAGTAAAGAATACCTTGAATTAGAAGACCAACCAGCTAATATAAGAGTATAAACAGCCAATCTCGAAACCCCCAAAAAGAATAAGATAGATAAATTAAAATTAAATAAAACTCCAACAAAAGGTATACATAATCACAATATTAACCTTACTGACAAATTAATTATAGGAGAAATATAATAAATATTAAAATTAGATATAAAAGGAATAGTCTGTTCCTTAACGAATAATTTAATAGCATCGCCAAAAGGCTGTAAAATCCCGGAAAATCCTACCTTATTAGGCCCCTTACGAATCTGGATATACCCCAAAACCTTACGCTCCAAAAGAGTTAAAAATGCCACCCCCACCAAAACACACACAATTAAAATTAACACTGAAATAAACAATAAAATTAAATCAACAAAATAAATTGTTATTTGTAATACAATTACATATAAAGATTCTAAATCTATTGCACTAATCTGCCAAAATAACAATTTTATTCAAATCAAAAATATTATTTAAATATCTGGTCCTTTCGTACTAAAATATTTTATCTATAAAAGATAGAAACCAACCTGGCTCACGCCGGTTTAAACTCAGATCATGTAAAGTTTTAAAAGTCGAACAGACTTAAAATTTTAGCTTCTACACCAAAACTTAACTTTAATCCAACATCGAGGTCGCAATCCCTTTTATCGATAAGAACTCTCCAAAAAGATTACGCTGTTATCCCTAAGGTAATTTTCTCTTAAAATCCAAATATCAGGATCATCCATTCATTAATTAATGTTAAAATTATAAGAAGTTAATTAAATTCTCATGTCACCCCAACCAAACAAGTAATAAACTAACTATATTAAAACCCTAAAATAATTAACCCACTAACTTATTAAACTCTATAGGGTCTTCTCGTCTTTCTATAACATTTAAGCTTTTTAACTTAAAAATAAAATTCAACCCAAATTATAATGAGACAGCTTCTTTCTCATCCGACCATTCATTCCAGCTTTCAATTAAAAAACTAATGATTATGCTACCTTTGCACAGTCAAAATACTGCGGCTATTTAATTTAATCATGGAGCAGGCCAAACCTTAAATAATTAACAAAAAGACATGTTTTTATTAAACAGGTGAAAAGCAATTTTGCCGAGTTCCTTACCGTAACCTTACATACTTAATTTTATTAACATTAGAAAATTTACTAATTTCACCATTATTGCTAATCCTTTCAAGTTAAAAAATACATTTTAGTATAAAAATTAAATAAAATAAAAATAATTTAAACAAGATAATAAACTATAACATCCACTTAAAGATAGAAAATTCTAATCCTACTTATTATCAAATCACATTTTATTATAATAATCAAACTTAAAGCTCATCCCCTAAGTCATTTAAACTTTTCAATATTCACATATAAATTTATATAAATATTTTCCAAGCATTAAATTAAATTTATTTCCTAAAAAACTAGATATATTATAAAACGAATAACGTTTCATTTCTATTTAAATATTATTAATATTTTTGCTACAATAACTAACATATTTCAATAGCTCTTTATAATTCGAGAAAATTAAATAATTAACTATTTTTAGTAAACCCTGACACACAAGGTACAGAAAATTAACCCTTCTTCTAATAATTTAGAAATTTTCTATCACTATACTATACCCTATAAATAAAAAAAGCTATTCTATTACAATAATAAGAAATTCAACATTTTGATTAATCTTTAGTCTCCCTAATAAAACAATTAAACTTTTAAATTCAAATTAAATTGATTCCCACAACTTTCCTTTTAATGTAAATAAAATACTTTTAACAAGCTCTAATTTGCATTCTAGGCTCATTTTCCAATAAGCCTACTTTGTTACGACTTATTTCATATTAAATGAAAGCGACGGGCGATATGTGCATATTTTAGAGCATAATCACTTTAAATAAATCTATAAAATTACTTTCAAATCCAATTTACTTAAACTTTTAAAACCCAAGACCAAATATACCTACAATGTAACCCATTTTAACTCTAAAATAAACTGCACCTTGATCTGAATTCACTTCAAACTTAAACAATTGAATATTACTACTCTCCTAAAATATTCAAACTACGACGATATACAAGTTAAAATTTAAAGTAAAACTTATCGTGGATTATCAATTAAAAAACAGGTTCCTCTGAATAGACTAAAATACCGCCAAATTTTTTAATTTTAAAGATCATAACTAATAGTAATTTTAAATTAAAAATTACACTTCTAATAATAGGGTATCTAATCCTAGTTTATGCTGAAACTTCTTAACTTCAAAAACACTTAAATAAATCATACCGAATTTAAAATTCCACCTAATAAACCCAATAAAAACTTAAAATATTTAACATTTAATTAAACTAAATAAATTTAGCATGAACAATTTGTATAACCGCAACTGCTGGCACAAATTAAGTTTGTACTAAAATAAATTCCTAAGTCTAAAATTACTTAATACTCAATTCTCTGTACTGCCAAAGACTTTAAAATCATTTAAATTTTAATTTTTCAATAAATTACATACACATAAATTATATAGCTAAATTCTAAGCTAAAATAAAACTTTCGAAACAACTTAAAAATAAAAATCTACATATAATCGCAATGGCGCCCCCTTCATTCAAAAAAATTACTAGTAAATCCTATGAATCAATCATTACCCCCATAATGACAGATGTCCCCCATAATCATTCAATTTTAAATTTTATAACTAACCTTTAAAATTAATTGAATAAATTTACTAGAAAAAAGCTATTTTACGTTAACCATTATATTTCATTTAAAATTAAAACTTTCCTTACAAGCGATTTGTTGATATCTACATAAATAGTATATCATAATAAAATATGATTTTACTATAGTAAAAGAAAACTTAACACAACAAAAAATAATTTAATTTCTTATTATTAAAAATCAAAATCAATTAAATTATCTTAGGTAGTATAACCTTAAATCGCCAGGATCGAAAAATTAGTTCGTAAAAAAATTATTATCCCTCCTTTTCAATCACCCCCAAACTACGTTTTACATTTAAATTATAAAATCCCAATCTAAAATTTTTATGCTAGTTACAAAAAACTTTTTGTCTAAAAAGTTTTAGTGAAGTGCCTGAATCAAAAGGATTATTTTGATAGAATAAGACATGTAGCACTCTACCTTCACTATACTTAATAGAATCAAACTATTACCAGAAATATCAAAAATTTCTATACATCATATACTAAAGTATAAAAAGATAAGCTAATTAAGCTATTAGGTTCATACCCTGATAATGGGAGCCCCCGCCCTCCCTCTTTTTAGTCACAAATTTGTATAAAATCCTCTTTTTTAATTCAATAATTATAGGAACTTTAATCGCTATCTCTTCTTATACCTGGCTTGGGATATGAGTAGGCCTAGAAATTAACCTTCTTTCAATTATCCCTTTAATAAATTCTTCAAAAAATATATTCTCTTCAGAAGCTTCCTTAAAGTATTTTATTACTCAAGCCTTAGCTTCTTTAATTCTTCTGCTCTCAATCCTTTTAATATTAGTTACAAACGAATTTATTACCCCCATAGTGAATTCAGCTCTTGTAACCTTATTAAATTCAGCTTTATTAACAAAGCTAGGAGCAGCCCCTTTCCATTACTGATTTCCTGAAGTTTTAGAAGGTTTAAATTGAATTAATTGTTCTATCCTTTTGACATGACAGAAAATCGCCCCCATAGCTTTATTAATAAACAACACGATTCAAACAAAGTTCCTTTTCATCGTAATCATTGTATCTCTGCTTGTAAGCACAACTATAAGATTAAACCAAATTAGATTACGTAAAATTATAGCATTTTCATCAATTAATCATATTGCTTGAATAATCTCATCCATAATAACGTCATTTTCCATCTGATTAATCTACCTCTCTATTTACATAGTTATTACACTAACGATTACTTGAATTTTTAATTTTAAAAAAATATTTTTTATCAACCAAATCCCTGGGATCTTAAATAAAGACAAGAGCATAAAATTAACATTTATAATCAATTTTTTATCCTTGGGTGGCCTGCCCCCCTTCCTAGGGTTCCTACCTAAATGACTAGCTGTAAACTGACTAATCATAAATAATTATGAATTACTTTCAATCATCCTGATTATGTCAACTTTAGTTCTTTTGTTTGTTTATATCCGGGTTCTCTTGACTGCTTTAGTCATGATACATTCAGAACCTAAACTTTTATCAAAAAAAGTAAATAAGCATTCCCTAGCTTTAATCAACTTTTTCTCAATTACTAGGCTAATTAGTAGCACCTTTCTATATAACTTTCTCTAAGGATTTAAGTTAAGAAAGAAACTAGCAGCCTTCAAAGTTGCAAATAGAGAGGGCTCTAAGCCTTATTAAGTTTAAAAAATTACTTACCTTTAAATTTGCAATTTAAAATCATTTGTTTGACTATTAAACCCACTGGTAGAAGAATCTAATTCGTGAATAAATTTACAATTTATTGCCTATAGCTCGGCC